ATTCACGGCAACATACTAACATTCTTTTGGAAAAAAAAACAAAGAATTTATCTTTATTCGAGGGAGATATGAGAGATATTTTATTCTACCACAGGGAATTTTGTGACTCTTCTATTTCAAAATCTGACTTTTCTAGGATTTAATGATTCCTAATAGCGGATTCCTATTTTGAATTTCATTTTTTGTTGTTTGCTGTAGTCATTTGCTTTGGTAATTTGTTAACACTAATAAAGATAATAATGAATACAAAATAATGGCTTGTCTCACGCATAAATGGCCATCCCCGGTACAAGAGAAGGTTCCATCGGAACAAATTTTTATTTTAGTTTGGGGTACCCCCTTTTTAAGTGTGAAAAGAAATGACAAAAAGATATTGGAACATCGATTTGGAAGAGATGATGAGAGCAGGAGTTCATTTTGGACATGGTACGAGGAAATGGAATCCTAGAATGGCACCTTATATTTCGGCAAAGCGTAAAGGTATTCATATTATAAATCTGACTAGAACTGCTCGTTTTTTATCAGAAGCTTGTGATTTAGTTTTTGATGCAGCAAGTAGGGGAAAACAATTCTTAATTGTTGGGACAAAAAATAAAGCAGCTGATTTAGTGTCGCGGGCTGCAATAAGAGCTCGGTGTCATTATGTTAATAAAAAATGGCTCGGCGGCATGTTAACAAATTGGTCCACTACAGAAAAAAGACTTCATAAGTTTAGGGACTTGAGAACTGAACAAAAGACAGAGGGATTCAACCGTCTTCCGAAAAGAGATGCAGCTGTGTTGAAGAGACAATTATCTCGCTTGGAAACATATCTAGGCGGGATTAAATATATGACGGGATTGCCTGATATTGTAATCATCATCGATCAGCAAGAAGAATATACGGCTCTTAGAGAATGTATCACTTTGGGAATTCCAACCATTTCTTTAATCGATACAAATTGTAATCCCGATCTCGCGGATATTTCTATTCCAGCAAATGATGACGCTATAGCTTCAATTCGATTCATTCTTAACAAATTAGTATTCGCAATTTGTGAGGGTCGTTCTAGCTATATACAAAATTCTTGATTAATAATAAGATAAATAAATCAAATTTTTTTGAGGGAGGGGCTCCCTGTATTTCGATTTAAAAAATCGGTTACTACTCCTGGTACAAAAGAAAAAGAGATAAAAAACTGGGTATATTGTGTGATTAGTTTAGTTGGTATCCAAAACTTAAATATAAAATTCAAGTAAATTAAGTAAAAAAAAGGAGGGGGATCTTGAATCAAAATAATTTAAAGTTCTTATTTCTGTCCGAGGGCAATATGAATGTTTTATCATGTTCCATCAACACACTAATAAAAGAAGGGTTATATGAGATATCTGGTGTAGAAGTAGGCCAACATTTCTATTGGCAAATAGGGGGGTTCCAGGTCCATGCCCAAGTCCTTATTACTTCTTGGGTTGTAATTGCTATCTTATTAGGTTCCGCAGTTCTAGCGATTCGCAATCCACAAACCATTCCAACTGACGGCCAAAATTTCTTTGAATTTGTCCTTGAATTCATTCGAGACGTGAGTCAAACCCAGATTGGAGAAGAATATGGTCCATGGGTTCCCTTTATTGGAACCCTATTTTTATTTATTTTTGTTTCTAACTGGTCAGGAGCCCTTTTACCGTGGAAAATTATCCAGTTACCTCAAGGGGAGTTAGCAGCACCAACGAATGATATAAATACGACGGTTGCTTTAGCTTTACTCACATCAGTAGCCTATTTTTATGCGGGTCTTAGCAAAAAAGGATTAGGGTATTTCAGTAAATACATTCAACCAACTCCAATTCTTTTACCCATTAATATCTTAGAAGATTTTACAAAACCCCTATCACTTAGTTTTCGACTTTTCGGAAATATATTAGCCGATGAATTAGTCGTTGTTGTTCTTGTTTCTTTAGTGCCTTTAGTGGTTCCTATACCTGTCATGTTCCTTGGATTATTTACAAGCGGGATTCAAGCTCTCATTTTTGCCACCTTAGCTGCGGCTTATATAGGTGAATCTATGGAAGGTCATCATTAACTATTTCTTTTTTCAAATATTCTTTTTTAGGTTAGCCCAATTATAGAATAGGTGGTTTACGTTATGTAAGAAACACTTGTATATGTGATATTTGATATTCACTAGGTATATATGAGTTAAAGATCTATATAATCTGCCCTACTACTTTTGTGAATTTCGATTTAGATAGGGATTCGATTAGAAGTTCTTTCTTTTTATCTGTGAATTGGTTGAAAAAACAATAAAAAGGAAGAACGCCGAATTCAAAGAATGGTTCACAAAAAAGAAATGGCATAAAAAAGTCGTATATATATATTATAAATTTTTGAAAATCCTGTGGATAGGAACTACTATCAAAGTAATTCTTATGATTCAATAATATTATTATATTCTTTTTTTTTTAAGTTTTTGGTTATTTTGGCTGGATGAATTTTAGCGATTACTTAATTATAATTATGTCCTTTAAGTCATTGGATGATTGTATCATTAACTATTTCTTTATTTTGGTGTGAGGAACTTATCATGAATCCACTGATTTCTGCTGCTTCGGTTATTGCTGCTGGGTTGGCTGTTGGGCTTGCTTCTATTGGACCTGGAGTTGGTCAAGGTACAGCTGCGGGTCAAGCTGTCGAAGGTATCGCGAGACAACCTGAGGCAGAAGGAAAAATCCGAGGTACTTTATTGCTTAGTTTGGCTTTTATGGAAGCTTTAACAATTTATGGCCTGGTTGTAGCATTAGCGCTTTTATTTGCGAATCCTTTTGTTTAATCCGAGAAATCGCAAAATTCTGGATTTTTTTCGTAGTTTTTTTAATTCTATCAAGATTTAACTCCTACAATTATTCAGTGAGACAACAATCCTTGGGAAGGACTAATTTGAGGATGGGGAATTAGCACATCGATTCGCTTTCTTCCTTCCCCTTATTCTTTTAGTTTAATGGAAACTTTTTTTTAAGGAGTGTTGCCAAAAAACGAGGTTTAAGCTTTTTGAAATTGACATCAAACTTGGTCTCAAATTCTAGCTTAATTCTAATTAAGTCTCATTATTATTATTGAAATTAAAAATTTTGGAAAATACATTTGTAATATAGAATAGGTTTTTTATTCTGTTTACAAATATCCAAATAGGTAAATTAAATTTTAAATTATTAAATTCAATTTTCTTTTTATTGAAAATAAAAAGAATAAAAAAAAAAAAAAGGACAGAGTTCTTTTTTTATAGTTTAGCTAGAAGAGGAGATTATATGAAAAATTTAACCGATTCTTTCGTTTACTTGGGTCACTGGCCATCCGCCGGGAGTTTCGGGTTTAATACCGATATTTTAGCAACAAATCCAATAAATCTAAGTGTAGTTTTCGGTGTATTGATCTTTTTTGGAAAGGGAGTGTGTGTGAGTTGTTCATTTCAAGAATAGGCTGGATTCACCCAGTGGCACTATAACTAGGAAAGAGTGCATAATCCCGCGAATTACTTCTGAATAAAAAAAAATTATATTTTAGAACCATAGCATTTCGTTATTCTTTGGTAAATCTACTTTACTTTGATTCTCTATCAACCAAAAATTTGGGACCATTAATTAACATGGTTAAAGCTAAACCGTTTGAAGTTCAGATGCAACATGGTACTCTTTCTACTATATGTAGTCTAATAAAAAATGTAGTCTAATAAAAAAATGAATAAGATTTTCAAAAAGAATAGTTAGACTTTTTTCGATATAAAACACTCATGTCGATAAAATTTTGTGAGTCTTTTTTTATAATGCAGAATTGATAACCTACGTATAAAGTAATAAGAATTCTTTGGATTTCAAGAAAAAAAGAAACAACTTTGCTGACAATTATCGATTTTTCATTGGTCAGAAGAATCCTCCGAATACTTTTGTCTTGGATTGGTGATCTGAACTATATATTGAATATTAATTGAATAAAAAAAATCGGGAGAGGGTAGGCTCATTACATGAAAAATATGGGAATGGAAGTTTCATAAATAATTGATAAATGATTGGAATAAGTGAGCATGAGAGCCAAATGAATCGAAAGATTCATGTTTGGTTCGGGAAGGGATCATAGAACTTTTTTTTAATATAATAAATGGAAAGATAATCTACTTTCATTAAATGATTTATTAGATAACCGAAAGCAGAGGATATTAAATACTATTCGAAATTCAGAAGAACTACGTGAAGGAGCTATTCAACAATTAGAAAACGCCCGGGCTCGCTTGCGTAAAGTAGAAACGGAGGCGGATCAGTTTCGCGTGAATGGATACTCTGAAATCGAACGAGAAAAATTAAATTTGATTAATTCAACTTATAAGACTTTGAAACAATTAGAAAATTACAAAAACGAAACCATTCTTTTTGAGCAACAAAGAACAATTAATCAAGTCCGCGAACGGGTTTTCCAACAAGCTTTACAAGGAGCTATAGGAACCCTAAATAGTTGTTTGAGTAACGAGTTACACTTACGTACTATTAATGCAAATATTGGTATGTTTGGTACGATGAAAGAAATAACTGATTAGTCCTTTCCTTACGATTATGATAGGCATTATTTTTTTTCTTCCAAAAAAGAATTAGGACAATACTCATGGTAACCATTAGAGCCGACGAAATTAGTAATATTATCCGTGAACGTATTGAGCAATATAATAGAGAAGTAACGATTGTAAATACCGGTACCGTACTTCAAGTGGGCGACGGCATCGCTCGTATTTATGGTCTTGATGAAGTAATGGCAGGTGAATTAGTAGAATTTGAAGAGGGTACTATAGGTATTGCCCTTAATTTAGAATCAAATAATGTTGGTGTTGTATTAATGGGTGACGGTTTGATGATCCAAGAAGGAAGTTCAGTCAAAGCTACGGGAAAAATTGCTCAGATACCCGTGAGTGAGGCTTATTTGGGGCGTGTTATAAACGCCTTGGCTAACCCTATTGATGGTCGAGGTAAGATTTCAGCTTC